ACTACTGTGTAAACGAAGAGTTTGAGAGTAAGCATTACACAATCTCCAAGATCTTTTTGTGGAAAAAAGAAACTAGATTCCCCCATATATTCATATTCTATTTTTACTTTGACACCGAGAATTTAAGTAGTTTCTGGAACTCGAAAAAATTTAATTCATTTATTTTGTTAAGTATTAGAAGCCTCCGGTTATATCAAACATAAAAAGAAGACCTCACAAGGTTTTTCACGGAAATTTTTGTTAGAACGAGAAAGGAAGTGATTCCCTTTTTTCGAGGCTATCCGTTTTTATATTTGAAAATTAAAGCGAGAGTTCATGCTATAAGACGTATTTGATCTTTTCATTTATTAGTATAATCTCTTTCTCATTTTTTTTATCGAATAAATCGTTAATTTTTCTAGGACAAGATTTTTAATCTTATCGAAAACTGACAGCAGCTTGCCAAACAAAGGCTAGTAGAAAAAAGAGTAAAGGTATGACTGGCATAAAATCGACGATTGGACTCAAAAATGCGTAGGCCTCGGGCAATTTGGCGAATAAAAAATTACTTGAAGAAAGGGCAGAATTAAGACAAATACAGATCAAACTAAAAAAATTAAGCATAGCAGACATCTTTTTTCTTGAAGATTATTGCATTTTGATTGAGTTATTGATATAAGATAAGTGAAAAATGAAGAAAGCAAAGTAGATCAAAAATCCTTTCTTTTCTTTATTTTGAACTGACTCAATCAAAAACTTTTCCATTCTCAAATTAAAAGAGAATAGAAGAAATCATACTTTCATACATTATCTTAATTAAATTATATGTAATGATCAAGAAATTCGGTTTAATTCTCTATCGACACGTGTGAAAATCCTAATAACAATCGACCGGCTCCTATCGATATTTTGATTGGAATTGACGAACAATCAATAACAATATTAGTCTAGATTCGAAATCTAAGTGGGGCGTGGCCAAGTGGTAAGGCAACGGGTTTTGGTCCCGCTATTCGGAGGTTCGAATCCTTCCGTCCCAGAGCATCTGGATTCGGTCCTAATTTTTTTTACTTTGACCAAGGGACTGTTTGTAAAAAAAAGGTGTAGTCTTATCTAGATAGAATGCTTTTCTTCTCCGTTTTTTATCATTAATGCTGAGTTCGATAAAAAACTGGATTTCTTTTTGGCTTTTTTATTGTATATTATCAATATATATTGATACGATACAAAAAAGTATACATTTCTATGTACCGACTAAACCAATGACTATTCACGATTCCATAATTGAATCAATTGCATACCGACTCAAAATTTGAGGAATGTTATGGTAAAACTTCGTTTGAAACGATGTGGTAGAAAGCAACGTGCGACTTGACGGACATGATCTGGTGTGGATTTTTTTATCCATCATTTTTTATATAAATATAAAAAGGTGCTCTTGACTCGACATCCCCTGTTCTGTTAGACTAGAACCTACACTTTTTGTTGTGTTGTAGTGAATTTAAACTAGTACATGATGGAGCTCGAGTAGAAAGTATTGAGGCATTTCTTAAGAGCAAGAATCTAGGGTTAGTGTGAATCAATAAATTAGAACAACTTCGTAAGTATATTTTTGACAGAAAAATATAAAAGATGCAATGCCACCAAGTTTCCAAGAAAATTTGTTGGAATTGATAAACCCTTTTCAATAACAAAGTATATTGTGAGAGAATCAAGCGTTTGTATGATTCTTTTCTTTGATAAACAATTACAAAAAGGGTATGTTGCTGCCATTTTGACAGGATTAAAGATCAACGAAGTAATGTATAAACCTAATGATTCAAAGCAAAGAGATTCTCAAACAAGAAAAGGCCCTTTTCATTATCAATTGTATTAACAATTGGATTAGAATGAAGAATTCCAATAGAGGTTTAAATAAGCCAAACAAAGGGGGGTTAGAGACCACTCAATAAATGAAATGTTTCTTTTGAGCTATTTGAGAGGTATTCAATTTGAGTTATGAGTGCAAATGGGTTTTCCGGAAAGAAGAATAAGAGCAAAAGGGGACTTAATTCTTAGTAATTTGATGCTTTTGTGGATCTATTTGCCATTTATATTCTATATAACGTGAAAAAAAAAAATAATAATAAAGCATTTTTCTTGAGCCGTACGAGGAGAAAACTTCTTATACGTTTCTAGGGGGGGTATTGTTCATATAATCTATCCCAATGAGCCGTCTATCGAATTGTTGCAATTGCTGTTCGGTCCCGAAGAGAAGGAAGAGATCTTCGGAAAGTTGGTTTTTATGATCCGATAAAGAATCAAACTTATTTAAATGTTCCCGCTATTCTATATTTTCTTGAAAGGGGCGCTCAACCTACTGTAATTGTTTATGATATTTTAAAGAAGGCAGAGGTTTTAAAAGAACTTCGCCCTAATGAAAAAAAAATTCACTTAATTAAAAATAAGAAAGAGATTTGAGCGATTCGTATATAGTTTGATATAATCCTTTCTTTCTTATTCCCACCCTTTTTTGCTCTATTCATACCTATTTTGCACTGTTCCCGTAAGGGACTGTGTCTTCTAATGAATGATCCAAATAGCTTTTTTTAATATACGATGTCTTGAAAAAAGATCAAGCGAACAAATGAAGAAAGTTATATTATATTGACCAAGTAACTAAAGGTAGGAATTGGATCTAGCAATAGAAAATTCTGACATTTCTTTCAGTTGGATGGTTTTCCTTGGAACTATACTAAAAAAAAATTATTTGATATATAGGTATTTCTATTTTTTCACCTTCTTTTTTATTGCTATCTACACTCCTTTCTAATCGTGTACCTTATTTAGATAGTGCCAATCCAACACAAGTTCTTTTTTTTTTAACATACATATTGACAAGAGTGTAGTGACCAAATATAATTCAAGTGTAAATGGGTTCTTTTTTTCGCTATTTTTTGTCCTACATATAAAATTTAGATAAATTTGGAAATGGATAAAATGGATTGATAATAATAAAAAAAGAATAAAGTGAAAAAGAATATCTGAAAAAATAGAGATAGAAAGATAAAGATAGAGAAAGAACATAGAAAATATGATGAGAATATCTACGAAGTGGTCTAGAATTTTTTTATTTGAAAATTTTTGTTTTTTGATCTCGATTGTATCTATATACTATATATACTTTCCTTGGGTTGCTAACTCAACGGTAGAGTACTCGGCTTTTAAGTGCGGCTAGGGTCTTTTACACATTTGGATGAAGCAAGGGATTCGTCCACATCATCGGTAGAGTTTGTAAGATCACGACTGATCCTGAAAGGAATGAATGGAAAAAAGAGCATGTCGTAGGATATTTTTGAATTCGTTTCGCTCTTATTATAGTAAATAGGTTTGCGTGAATGCTTAGAGCGAAACGAATTCAAAGTTGGGTCGATTGAATACATGGATCGAGCCTTATGGCTCTAATTGTAGGAAAAGAAAAAGCAACGAGCTTTTGTTCTTAATTGGAACGATTACTTGCCCTAACCTAATTAAACGTTAAAATAGATTAGTGACTGATGCGGGAAAGGCTTTTTCCGGAGTGGATTACTTATTTTTTAGTGAATCCTAACTATTAGCCATTTTTCATTAGAAAAGAAAATGGAAATGAATGTGTAAAAGAAAGAGTATGTTGATAAGGATACTTTTTTCCAAAATCAAAAGAGTGATTAGGTTGAAAAAATAAAGGATTTCTAAACATCTTCTTAGCCTATATTATCCTATATTATATAGGTATAGTAAAGAAAGCCATTAATTAGATGGAAAAAAGAGAGAGAGTCCGTTGATAAGTTTACCTCCGAGGTATCTATCTATTATTTTGTAATTGTACTAGAATACCTTGTTTTGACTGTATCGCACTATATATCATTTTATAACCCGAGAAACCCTCTACTTTTCGTTTTCGGTCTCATTTTAAATGGAGGAATTCAAAGGATATTTAGAACTATATCGATCTTGGCAAGACGATTTTTTATATCCACTTATCTTTCAGGAATATATTTATGCGCTTGGACATGATCAGGATTTAGGTTTAAATAGGTCCATTTTGTTGTCAAATACAAAAACAAAAAAAGGTTATGACACAAAATACAGTTTACTAGTTGTAAAACGTTTAGTTATTCGAATGTATCAACAGAACTTTTTGATTCTTTCTGTTAATGATTCTAACAAAAATGCATTTCTTGTGCCCAAGAAAAATTTGTATTCCCAACGGATCTCAGAGGGATTTGCAGCTATTTCAGAAATTCCATTTTCTATGCGATTAATGTCTTCCCTAAAAGGAAAAGAACGAAAAAAATATAAAAATTTACGATCAATTCATTCAATATTTCCTTTTTTAGAGGACAAATTTTCACGTTTAAACCATGTGTTAGATATATTGATACCTCACCCTGTCCATCTGGAAATCTTGGTTCAAACTATTCGTTATTGGGTAAAAGATAGCTCTTGTTTGCATTTATTGCGATTATTTCTTTATGAGTATTGTAATAGTGTTATTACTCTAAAGGGATCCATTTCCTATTTTTCAAAAAATAAGAATCAAAGATTCTTATTGTTCCTATATAATTCCTATGTGCATGAATGTGAATCCATCTTCGTTTTTCTCCGCAACGAGTCCTCTCATTTGCGATCAACCTCGTACGGAGTCCTTCTTGCGCGAGTCTATTTCTACCTAAAGTTAGAACATTTAGTAAACGTATTTACTCAACGTTTTAGGGTTATCCTACAGTTTTTCAAGGATCCTTTTCTGCATTATGTTAGGTATCAAGGAAAATGGATTCTGGCTTCAAGGGAGACATTTCTTCTGATGACGAAATTGAAATATTACTTTGTACATTTCTGGCAATGTAATTTTTCCCTATGGTTACAAACAAGAAGAATTTATATCAATAAATCATCAAATCAGCCCATTGACTTTATGGGTTTTCTTTTAAGTGTCCGACTAAACCGGTCCGTGGTACGGAGTCAAATGTTAGAAAATGCATTCTTAATAGATAATGGTATTA